GTGGTCGGACTCTATTATGGATTTCTGACCACATTTTCCATAGGGCCCTCTTATCTCTTCCTTCTCCGAGCTTCGGTTATGGAAGAAAGAAAAGAAGGAACCGAGAAGAAGGTATCAGCGATAACAGGTTTTATTACAGGACAGCTCATGATGTTAATATCGATCTATTATGCGCCTCTGCATCTAGCATTGGGTAGACCTCATACAATAACTGTCCTAGCTCTACCGTATCTTTTGTTTCATTTCTTCTGGAACAATCACACAAACTTTTTGGTTTATGGGTCTACTACCAAAAATTCAATGCGCAATCTTAGCATTCAATGTATATTCCTGAATAATATCATTTTTCAATTTTTGAACCATTTCATTTTACCAAGTTCAATGTTAGCCAGATTAGTCAACATTTTTATGTTTCGATGCAACAACACGATGTTATTTGTAACAAGTAGTTTTTTTGGTTGGTTAATTGGTCACATTTTATTCATGAAATGGATTGTATTGGTATTAGTCTGGATAGGGCAAAATCATTCTATTCGATCTAATGTACTTATTCGATTAAACAAATACATTATGTCTAAATTGCAAAATTTGATGGCTCGAATATTTAGTATTCTCTTATTTATTACCTGTGTCTACCATTTAGGCAGAATACCATCGCCCATTCTTACTAAGAAACTAAAAAAAACTTCCGACATGAAGGGGATTCAAAAAGAGTCACAAGATGTATTTACCGAAGAAGACCCTTTTTCCGAAAAAAGGGGGGCTCTGGACAAAATTGATGAAACGAAAGAGATAGATGAAAATAAAGAAAATTTAAAGGCCGCTATGGTGAAATTGTTTGACAAGCCTCCTGTGACTCTTCTTTTCGACTATAAAAGATGGAATTATCCATTACGATATATAAAAAACGATCAATTTGAAAATGCTGTAAGAAATGAAATATCACAATATTTTTTTTATATATGTCAAAGTGATGGAAAACTAAAAATATCTTTTACATATCTACTCAGTTTGGTAAATTTTTTAGAAATGATACAACGAAAGATATCTTTGAATAAATTAGCATTCGATTCTAATAAATTTTGGACTTATAATATTCAATACAAAAAAAATAAACAAATTAATGAGACTAGAAATAGAATTGAAGCTCTAGACAAAGAATTACTTTTTATAGATATACTCGAAAAAAAAACTCGATTATGTAATTGTGATAAAAAAAAAGAATACTTGTCTAAGATATATGATCCTTTCTTAAACCGAACTTTCGGTGAAACACTAAAAAAAAAACGGGTTTCGATTTTAAGTATAAACGAAACCTTTGCTATAAATAAGATTCATGGTCTACTTTTTACCGATTTTCAAGAATTTGAACATAAAATTAAAAAATTTTTAAAAAAAATAAATTATTTGTTGACCTTAATTAATGAATTTTCGAAAGAACCAACACCCTATTTTAATTTACAAGGGCTTATTATATTTCTGAAAAAAATAAACAGGGGTTCAAAAGAGCGATATAAATTTTTAAAATTTTTATTCCATGTAGTTATAAATAATAATCATAAGAAATCCATTATAAAAAAATCGGATAGAGTAATACGTAAAAAAATATTCCACTGGTCATACAAATTAATCGACGAGTTGGAACAACAGGAAAGGGGAAATGCGGAAGACCGATTAGCGGAAGATCATGGTATTCGCTCAAGAAAAGCCAAACGTGTAATTATTTTTACCGATAGACAAACAAATACAGAGGAGATGGCGTTAATACGTTATTCACATCAATCGGATTTTCGTCGAGATATAATCAAAGGTTCTAGGCGCAACCAAAGGCGTAAAACGGTTATTTGGGAACTGTTTCAAACCAATCTACACTCTACACTTTTTTTTTTGAAACGAAAAGATAATAAACTGTTGTTTTTGTATTTTAAAATTTATGAACTGATGAAATTTATGTTTCTAAATGCAATTAAGAAAAATGGAAAACTCAAAATTTCGGATTATAAAGAAGAAGAGATAAAAGAAATGACGAAAAACAAAAAGTACAAAATAGAAGAGAAAACGTGTCTCGAAATAGCAGAAACTTGGGATACTATTCCCCTTGCTCAAGCACTGAGAGGTTGTATGTTAGTAACCCAATCCAGTTTTAGAAAATATATTATATTACCTTCATTGGTAATAATTAAGAATATCGGACGGATATTATTATTTCAATTTCCCGAGTGGTCTGAGGATTTAAACCAATGGAATAAAGAGATACATGTTAAATGTACTTATAATGGGATTCAATTATCAGAAAAGGAATTTCCGAAAAACTGGTTAACAGATGGTATTCAAATAAAGATTCTATTTCCTTTCCACTTAAAACCTTGGTACAAATCTAAGCTTCGATCCCTTCATAGGAATCCAATGAAAACAAAAAAAAATAAAGAAGATTTTTTTTTTTTAACAATTTGGGGAATGGAAGCTGAAATGCCTTTTGGTCCTCCCCGAAAAAGGCCCCTCTTTTGTGAACCCATCTTTAAAAGACTCGAAAAAAAATTTAGAAAATTAAAAAAATATATATATCAACTAAGTCAAACTAAAAAAGAAAAAGATTCTCTAATAAAAAATCATATAATTTATGAATCATCTATTCAGAAAAAATCACAAGATTCGAAAAAAGATTTATCGACAAAGAATAAATTGAAAGATCTGATTGATAAAACAAAAAAAATAAAAAAAGACAGGAAAAATATAGTTTTAACTATCCGGATTTGTACTAATAAAAAAAAAAATAATAAACGAGTTGATCTAAATCTAATCAAATTAAAATTAAAAAAATTACCAAAACACTTTTCCGGGATAGTAAAAAAAAAAAATTCTCCATTAATTTATGAATCAAAATTTTTTTTTTATAAAATTTTTAAATTTTTTATCAAAGAAATATACATAAATAGTTTTCTATTTATCAGTAACATAAAAAGATTAAGTCTCAATGTACAACTCGTTCTTCAATCAATACAAAAACAAAAAAGTTTTGATAAGTACATTTACAAGAATAAAAAAAAAAAGAAAAAAAAAGTTGAGCAAACAAAAAAAATAACAATTCGGTTTATTTCAACTATAAAAAAATTACTTAATAATAATAAAAACTCAACTATTCTGTCTGGATTATCTTCCTTGTCACAAACATATGTGTTTTATAAATTCTCACAAATCTCAATTAATTACTTGGATAAGTTAAAATATGTTTTTCAATATCATAAATTTTTTAGAACACAAAGAATTTTTCATTGCGACTCAAAATTAAGACATATTTGGAATTATGACAAAAAGAAATGGAAAAATTGTCTAAAAGATTATTATCACTATGATTTAACACCAATTATATGGTCTCGATTAGTACCACAAAAATGGCGAAATAGAGTAAATCAGCATTATACAATGAAAAATAAAGATTTAAACAAAGAATATTTATCTGAGAAACCTTCATTAATTCATCATGAAAAACAACCTTATTATGATTTAGTATCAGATCAAAACGTTCATTTTAAAAAACACTATCGATATGATTTTTTAGTATATTTATACTATAATTATAATTATGAAAATAAGGCGGTCTACTCTATTGATATGTCTAGATCCCCATTAAAAGAAAAATTACAAGTAACAAAAAAAATAATTTTTATAAATTCTAACAAAAACAAATTACTCGATAAAGTTATCCCTATCAAAAATTTTTTCAATAATTATCTACCATACGATAATATTAGGGATATAGAGCAAAAGTTGAATACAAAATATTTTGACTGTCAAAAATTTTTTTTTTTTAATAAAAAAAAAGTATATATTTTTGATAAGCAAAATTTTTTGTATCTTACACTTTATCAAAAAAAGGAGAATGAAATACTAAGTAAGGCGCGACAGAATATAGAACTTTGGTTTTTACAAAAATTTTTACTATTTTACATTTACAACGAGTTTAGGATTAAACTTGGGGTTAGTCCAATCAAATCGTTTTTTTTTTATAATGCAAATGTAAAAATTAATGAAAGTACAACGGATGAAAAGGATGAAAAAAAAAACACAAAATACAAGAATAATACAAAAACAGAATTTGATATTTTCCTAAAAAAATATTTGCTTTTTCAATTGAGATGGGATAATGTTATGAAGCAAAAAATAATTAACAATATAAAAGTATATTGTTTCCTACTTAGACTTCTAAATCCAAAAGAAATGGCTCTATCCTCTATTCGAAAAGAAGAAATGAGTCTGGATATCATGTTGATTCATAATAAATTATCGATGAAAAGGGGAATATTAATTCTTGAACCGATTTGTCTGTCTGTAAAAAAAAATAGAAAATTTATTATTTATAAAATTGTACGTAGTTCATGTTTTTATAAGAACAAGCAACAAACAAATCAAAGAAACAAAATATATATTATTGATAAAAATAAATCAATCACACAATATCAAAATATGAATGTAAATAAAAACGATAATTTTGATGATTTATTTGTTCCTGAAACTATTTTATCATCTCGACGTTGTAGAGAATTTAGAATTTTAATTTGTTTCAATTTAAAGAAAAAAAAAATTTTAAAAAAAAATCAAATATTTTTAAATAGGACAAAAAAAAAATTAATTAAATTGAAGTTTTTTCTTTGGACCAATTTTCGATTCGAGGATTTTACTTGTATAAATCGATATTGGTTTGATACCAATAACAGCATCCGTTTCAGTATGTTAAGGATACGTATCTATCCACAGATGAAAATTCGTTGATGATAGATTTTTTTACTAATTTTTTTACTATATGCATTCTTACTCAATAATAGAATTTAAATCCGATTCAAACGATTTACTTTTTTAATATTAATGATATATAATTAATGAAAATAAAGTTCACATGCAGTAAATAATTCATTTTTTCAATTTTTTTCAATCTAAAAATAAAATTTTATGTGAGTCTTTCGTAAATTTTCGAAAGCTATACCCATACTCATATATCGTTATATTATGTATCTAGAAAAAGTTGATTGATTCAAAATTTGTGATTCATTGATTCATCTAGTATATAAGTATATAAATAGATGATTCAATTACAAATTTATTAGATTGAAATTTTATGATGTTTAACAATATTTATAAATCCAATGTCGCATTCAGTAAAGATTTATGATACATGTATCGGGTGCACTCAATGTGTCCGAGTTTGTCCTACAGATGTATTAGAAATGATCCCTTGGGACGGCTGCAAAGCTAAGCAAATTGCCTCTGCTCCAAGAACAGAGGACTGTGTCGGTTGTAAAAGATGCGAATCCGCCTGCCCAACGGATTTTTTGAGCGTTCGGGTTTATCTAGGGTATGAAACAACTCGCAGCATGGGTTTAACTTATTGATAGTTAATAGTTAAAATGTTTTTTTTTTACCAATAAAACCCGTACTCAAAAACAAAATCAATTATATTAATATTATGAAGTACGGGTTTATCTGATTCAAGTGTAGTATATTATGATGTTAAAAATATTTATAATTTTATATATTATATATATAATATAATATAATATATAAAATTATAAATAGTAATATCAATTACGAATATATACACTTTTGTTATTTATAATGGAAATTCGATATATCAATGTTGAGAATATTATTTTTTTGATGAAGAATTCCTCATTACTTTATGGATATTGTACCCGTTTCTTTTTTCTTTTCTGAAATTAATTAAAAAATTGGAATCGTAACATTTAGTTTATGTTTGTCTTCATCAAGTTCTTTATTCAATTAGATTAAAATTAAAATATAAATGAACCATAACTGTGCAGTCCTATTTCTAATAGATTGATCCCAAAATAGCATCCCCAAATTAGAAGAAAGCCTATAACAGCTACAATTGCAGAATTTTTCCCGTTCGAATTTCTATTCGTTTGAGTATTTTGAGTATGTAAATAAATCGTGAATATAATCCAAGTAATAAATGCCCAAGTTTCTTTTGGATCCCAATTCCAATATGATCCCCATGCTTCATTAGCCCACACAGCTCCCGAAAGAATACCTATACTTAAAAAAAAAAAACCTATACTAATAACACTACAACTCCAATGTTCCAATTGTTGAATTAATTGGGTTCTGTAAAAATTCCTAGTTGAAAAAAAAGAAGGGATTTGTAAAGCAGTTTTTATCTTTTCATTTTTGTTTTGATTATTACCAAAAGAAAAAGAAAATGTCTTAGTTACTAAAAAATGGCTTTTACTAAAAATCATTACTCTTTTTTGAAATGTAATGACTAAAAGTGTTACTGATAATAAGGATCCACATAAAAGAGATGCATAGCCCACTAGGGTCATACTTACATGCATCATTAACCATTGGGATTGAAGAGCAGGTACTAATATTACAGATTTATGTATTTGATTTAAAAGATTTGAAGTAGCAAAAACTTGAGTAAAAAGGACACCTATCTTTATTATTGAGCTTAACTGTTTTTTTTTTAAATACAGAATCAGATAAATAATGGAGAAACCCCATGAAAGGAAAATTAATGATTCGGATAACTCGCTTAATGGGAAATGTCTAAAATGAATCCAACGATTTATTAATAATCCTGTTAGACAGAAAAATTCCGCTGTTATGCCCCTTTCTGAAGAATCAGATAGTTCTATGATTTCATCGATTAATAATATTCGAAAATAAATTGGAATTAAAATTGAAACAATAGAAACGGATATATGAGTTAATATATGTTCAAAAGTCGAAAACAGCATAAATAACTTATAATTTACTAAATATAAATAAAAATAAAATTAAAATAAAGGGACAAAAGAGACTACAAAGTTTTATAGTTTTATATTTTATTTTTATTTACTATTTTTTTTATTTAAATATATAATATAAAATTTATATTTTTATATTTATTATAAATTTTTTAATTTATATTATATTATTACTCATTTTAGAAGATGTCATGCCGCTACTCGGACTCGAACCGAGATGCTGTAGCACTGCTTCCTAAGAGCAGCGTGTTTACCAATTTCACCATAGCGGCCTTTAAATTTTCTTTATTTTCATCTATCTCTTTCGTTTCATCAATTTTGTCCAGAGCCCCCCTTTTTTCGGAAAAAGGGTCTTCTTCGGTAAATACATCTTGTGACTCTTTTTGAATCCCCTTCATGTCGGAAGTTTTTTTTAGTTTCTTAGTAAGAATGGGCGATGGTATTCTGCCTAAATGGTAGACACAGGTAATAAATAAGAGAATACTAAATATTCGAGCCATCAAATTTTGCAATTTAGACATAATGTATTTGTTTAATCGAATAAGTACATTAGATCGAATAGAATGATTTTGCCCTATCCAGACTAATACCAATACAATCCATTTCATGAATAAAATGTGACCAATTAACCAACCAAAAAAACTACTTGTTACAAATAACATCGTGTTGTTGCATCGAAACATAAAAATGTTGACTAATCTGGCTAACATTGAACTTGGTAAAATGAAATGGTTCA